TCCACAAGCCCCGGCAGAGGACCAAGAAATTACTCGACCCCGTACATCTGTAACAGTCACAATGGTATTGTTGAAACTTGCTTGAACATGAATAACTCCCTTGGGGATTCTACGTGTATTCTTACGTGAACCAATACGTCTATTTCTACGCGAACCAATTTTTGGTATAGGTTTTGCCATATTTTATCATCTCATAAATATAAGTCAGAGATATATGGATATATCCATTTCATGTCAAAACAGATCCTTATTCTTTTTTTTTTTATTTATTTATTTGTACATCTGTACATCGGGTCCTTTAGATTTCGAGAGTCTTTTTGTTTTAGAAAGATTATCCTTGTCTTTGTTTATGTCTCGGGTTAGAACAAATTACTATAATTCGTCCCCGCCTACGGATCAATCGACATTTTTCACAAATTTTACGAACGGAGGCCCTTATTTTCATATTTGTCATTCCTTTTTTTAATTCCGAATCTACTTATTGGAAGAAAATAAGTTTCTTGAAATTTTTAATTTCGAATTGTATCCTCACGAAAGAATGTTGAAATTGAAAAAACCGCCTAATCATTCAAGTCTTTGCTTTGGAGTCTCTAAATTATACGCCCTTTGGTTGAATCATAAGGACTTACCTCAATTTTTAGTCTATTTCCTGGTAGTATACGTATAAAACTACATGAAATCCTTTACGAAACAAAAACCTGAATAATTTTTTTGTTATCTAAACGAATCCGGAAGATACATACCATCGGTAAGTTGTTCAGTAATTAAACCCTCATGAATCCATTTTTGTTGTTTCATTCCAGGTAAAACCGCTTTGAAGTATCAACTAATGTAAGAGGGATAATATTATAAACTTGTCCTTTCTCTTTTTTCACAAATATGACCGTGTCGGCTATTAGAAAGATTACCATATATAACACAAAACTTCTCCGCCGATTCCTTCTAGTCGAGCCTTTCGGTCTGTCATTATACCTCGAGAAGTAGAAAGAATTACAACCCCCATTCCGCCTAAAATTCTAGGAATTCGTTGATAGTTAGAATATATTCGTAGACCGGGTCGACTGATCCGTTTTAAATTTAAAACAGTTCTATATGGTCCTTTCCTATTTCTTCTATGTCGTAGGGTTAAAACCAAAAAATATTTATTGCTTTCTTGATGTTTTCTCACGTTTTCAATAAAACCTTCTTGGAAAAGGATTTTAACAATATTTTCAGTGATGTTAGTAGATGGTATTCGAACTGTTCTTTTTTTATTCATGTCAGCATTTCGTATAGAGGTTATTATGTCAGCAATAGTGTCTTTACTCATGATAAACTAAGATTTTTGTTTCCCCCGAATTTTGATATAATCAACATGCTCTTTTTCTTTTTTTCTGAATTTTTTAATATTTATGAATTCTTTTTTTTTTTTTTTTATGAATTATTAAAGATATATACGTGATAGATAAACAATTTACTAATTAATTAAATAAATTTAATCAATTTCATTCAAATACTATATTAAGGTCTTCCCCTATAATACTTCAGGTGCTAATGAAACTATTTTAGTGAAATTTAACTGTCTTAATTCCCGGGCGATCGCGCCGAAAATTCGGGTTCCTTTTGGATTTCCTTCTTGATCAATAACAACCGCAGCGTTGTCATCATATCGTATTATCATACCGTTGTCGCGTTTGAGTTCTTTACAAGTACGTACAATGACAGCTCGGACCACTTCTGATCTTTCTAGAGGTGTATTTGGTACTGCTTCCTTGATTACAGCAACAATAATGTCACCAATATGAGCATATCGTCGATTACTAGCTCCTATGATTCGAATACACATCAATTTTCGGGCCCCGCTGTTATCCGCTACATTCAAATGGGTTTGAGGTTGAATCATATCATTTTTTTATCGGTTTTTTCTTTTTCAATGCAAAGGTATAAATAAAAAAAAGAAATATTATTTGTTCAAAACAAAAAAAGAAACCTGCAATTGTTTTTTTTTTATCCCAAAAACCCCTTTCGTTTGTTTCTACATTCCTATCCAGAAAGAATGAATTGAGTTCGTATAGGCATTTTAGATGCCGCTATTGAAATAGCCCTTCTAGCTATATTTTCTGCTACTCCGCTCATTTCATAAAGTATTCTACCGGGTTTAACGACAGCTACCCAATATTCGGGAGATCCTTTCCCCGAACCCATACGTGTTTCTGTAGGTCTTACTGTAACAGGTTTGTCTGGAAATATGCGTACCCATATTTTTCCACCGCGGCGTGCATTTCGTGTCATTGCTCGCCGCCCTGCTTCTATTTGTCTAGATGTGATCCAAGCGGGTTCAAGCGCTTGAAGAGCATATCTACCGAAGCAAATACGATTACCTCGATAAGATATTCCTTTCATTCTTCCTCTGTGTTGTTTACGGAATCTGGTTCTTTTGGGGTTATAGTTGATGGTTGTTTAGCAATTCCATCCATCTCTACTACAGAACCGGACACGAGAGTTTCTTCTCATCCAGCTCCTCGCGAATTAAACAATTAAAAAAAATTAAACAAAAAAAATACACGGTTAATAATCTATGGAATCGTGGGATTCTTTGAAATTTGATCTAATCGATTATAAATTAGAAATTTTTTGTGTTTTAATATATAATTTAACACGTATTTATATAATTTAACACGTATTCTATTTATAGATAATGTCGTTTTGGTAGAACGCTATAATGAATCTTTATTTTGTTTTTCCTTTTATTTCGAATCGACTAAAATTTAGAAAAAAAAAAAAATTCGCGGGCGAATATTTACTCTTTCAACATTCAGTTGTAAGATTAGTCTATGACATGACCTCTCAGAATAAATGAATAGGTTTCCGGTTCGTTCCGCCATCCTACTCAATGAATCATTAGGATTCGTTTTCAATAGAATCTTATGCATTCACAGGTTCTGTCGTTCCCACCACTTCTCGATTAATGATTAGGTCTTAATTTTACAACGGAGCCTCCAATTAAATTTCTTCTTGAGTCAACCTTCTCAGTCTTTATTGGCTCGGGGCTCTTGATTTTTTGTTCTATGCACGGATTTGTCTAATTATGGATCAATCAGTATTGATGCTTTATTACATTCCCTTTATATGAGATGACTCATAGACCTTACATATTGGAATTATATATCATTAATATTATTTTTCTATCTTTCTCTCACCCTTCCATTTATCTGTATACTTGATATTGCTTTACAACCCCTAATCAGATTTTTTTTGTTTGTTTATGTAAAAAAGATTTCAGTTGCTACAATGATATGACTTATATATCATATCTTGACTGGTTCTTTCTATCCAGATAACACGAAGTGATGAGTTGGTTATTAGTTCTATAGTTATCAGTTTGTACTATGGGCTGTCCATTTTTTTGAATCCCAACCCTAAAAAAACCAACGAGTCACACACTAAGCATAGCAATTATATCAAATGATTAATCGAATTTTTATTCAACCTTATAGAATTGTTCTTTTTTTTTATTATTTACCAGAAAAAGAATGAAAGAGTTTGCCATTTTTTGTTTTATCACCAGATAGAACTAAATATAAGTCAAGTAAGTTCTTATTATTCCTCGTCTACAAATATCCAAATTTTGATGCCTAATACCCCATAGATAGTTCGAACTGCATAGGAACAATAATCAATTTTAGCTCGAATGGTTTGTAGAGGAACTCTACCTTCTCGGATCCATTCAACACGTGCAATTTCTTTTCCGTCGATACGCCCTGCAATTTGTACTTGAATCCCTTTTGTACCTGCCTGTTCAGTTAATTCAATAGCTTTTTTCATTGCTTTGCGAAATGAAACTCTATTCTTTAATTGTCCGGCTATAAATTCTGCAAGAATATTGGGGTGCCCGTAAGGATTTGCAATTCTTGTAATAGCAATGTTGAGTTTTCGGTTTACACAATTGAGTTCTTTTTGTACATGCGTCTGTAATTCTTCTATTCTTCGAGTCCTGTCTTCTATTAATAACTTGGGGAATCCCATATAGATTATGACCTGAATCAAATCGATTCTTTTTTGAATCTCTATACGTGCAATTCCCTCTACATTAGAGGATATTTTCATATTATTTTGCACATAATTTTTGATACAATCTCGTATTTTTTGATCTTCTTGTAGATCCTTTGAATAATTTTTTGGTTGTGCAAACCAAAGAGAATGATGATCTTGGGTTGTACCAAGTCTGAAACCAAGTGGATTTATTTTTTGTCCCATAATCCCCCACTACTATATATATCGTGAAACGTGACATCTGTTTGTATTTTTTTTTTATTCATTCGATTTTTTTTAAGCATAACATAATATAGCGTATTTGTATTTTTTATAATATAAAATATTCTTCCTTTAAGTATTCCTCAGCTCTAATTTATAGAATTTCCTTTTATCTATTTCTTCCTCTTCATCTAAAGATATATCTTTCAATACAATAGTTATATGACAAGTGGATCTTTTTATAGGATAACCTCGTCCTCGAGCCCGGGGCTTTAATTTTTTCACAGTTGTGCCCTCGTTGACTTCGGCTTTACTAATGATTAAACTTGTTTCGTTCAAACCCTTATTGTGATTAGCATTTGCTGCTGCAGAATAAACCAATTTTAAAATGGCATAACATGCTCGATAAGGCATAAGTTCTAGTATCATAAGTGTTTCTTCATAGGACCGCCCACGAATTTGATCGATTACTCTTCTCGCTTTGTGAGCAGACATACATATATGTTGACCTAAAGTGTATACTTCTGTATATTTCTTCACCTTTCTCTTCTGTATCATAAGATTCACCTCTCATTAATGAACGATAAGCATCTATATTTTATTATTTTGTAATTAATTATTAACGACGGGATCTATTATCATTTTTCGCATGCCCCCGGAAATTTAGAGTAGGTGCAAATTCTCCCAATTTATGTCCTACCATACGATCCGTTATATAAATAGGCAAATGCTCCTTTCCATTATGGATAGCGATAGTATGCCCGATC